TTTTTTTTAATTCATTAAAAAAGAGAGTGGTTTTATTCGAAGCGCTTCGTGATTTTCAACCAATTATGTGCTTCAATATAATTACCTGGAGTAAGCGCTATAGCTTGTTTCCAATACTCAGCAGCTTGATCGGACCAAGCTTCCGCAATTTCAGAATCACCCTGTAGAATGGCCTGTTCTCCCCGGTCGGAATAGGTGGTTCCTTCCCTTAGAACCGTACTTGAGAGTTTCCTATCTCATACGGCTCAAAAATCGATTCTTTTTGTGTCCTATCTTAATCTACCCTATGCTAACTGAATTAGATTTCTCATAAACCTATCCCATTTTTTCTTGGGTTAACCAGAAGAAGTTAATTACATAAGTTTCAAACCCTAATTTTGATCAATAATCAGAATCAGTTTGATCTTTTCTCCCACCTTCAGAAGAATGAAGCATAGGTATCCCCACAATATCGTTAGAATTTTCTGAAAGGTAACTATCTCGGTTTCATATATGGAATTCATATAGAATCTTTGAAAAAGACTTTTTTCCATAAGAAAAAAGAACTTACTATCTTTGGGATCTGATGCTACACCGCTGCTCAATACCTTAGTGGATTGACTCTATTACATAAGTTGATTCCTAACTTTTGTCCCATATCATGACATAAGTAAGCAGTTCTTAACTGTATCGACTCAATAGCTCGCTAATTGATCTTTACGGTGCTTTCTCTATCAATTTGATCCTTTATCCATAGAATATAGTATATAGGCTGCACTCATTTTTTTTTCTTCCTATTTTGGTTCTCGTGAAGTCTCTTTCCTTGCTACAGCTGATAAAAATCGTTGCTTTGGACGATGCATTATGTAGAAAGCCTATTTTTTCTAGTATTTACTAGCCAATTTGATCTTTGCTTTTTTTCCTTATTTCTATAGTGGAGATAGTCGCACGTAATGACAGATCACGGCCATATTATTAAAAGCTTGTGGTAAGAATGGGTTTCGTTCTAGTGCCCGGAAATAATATTCCAAAGCCTTTGTATGCTCTCCATTGCTTGTGTGTATAAGGCCTATGTTATAGAGTATATAACTTCGATCATAGGGATCAATTTCTGGTCGCGTAGCTTCATAATAATTCTGTAAAGCTTCCGCATAATTTCCTTCGGATTGAGCCAACATCCGTTACGGTCGTTCATTCTATTCAAAAAATCTCCGTTCCAGAACCGTACATGAGATTTTCATCTCATACGGCTCCTCCCTTCTGCGCATAGTACTAAGGGGAATAATCCATAGAATAAAAATTGAACTATTCTCATCTCATTATGAACTGAAAGGAACTAGTATTTTTACAAGAAATCTCTAGCCAGCCTTCCCGCAAGAGGTTTTTTCTTAACACCAATCATATTAGTGTTAGATATAAATGGTAACTCCAACAATTTCTTTGTTCTCAACGCCTTCTATTTCCAGGAATTAGTCACTTCAACGATCTTTGATGGTTATACGGGTATCCAAAGTACAAACGAGATGGATGTTTGTTGTCCCAACCATTCTTGTTAGTCCCGATACCGATAAGGAAAGGGGGAATTTATAACAAAGTTTTTGTGTTGTTGATTCCTAGGTGTAGTGCTTTTTCCCTTATGCCGTCTATTGGTACTGATGTAGTGTAGGATTGACCCGCAATACAGAACCCATAGGTGTAACCTTTCGCTCAATACTCAAATCAACAATTGAAACATCTGAGGCTGCATCAATCGAGGATACACGATAGAAGGAATTGTTCTATCTCCAAACTTCACCTTCACCGAGCGTAGGTTTATTTCAAGAATTTCGTTCTTTCTATACCGAACCGCGTCTCTTTCTCGTAAGACTGAGGTGAGGGCTAAAAAAAACAAGAAAAAAGAATCAAATCGCACCATCTCTGTAATAGGTAAATGCCTTTTTTTCTCCTGAAGTTGTCGGAATTATTCGTAATAAGATATTGGCTACAATTGAAGAGGTCTTATCAATAAAATTTCCATTTATATTAGATCTAGGCATAATTAGCAATCCATTCTAGAATTCTTTTCATTACCCCTGGGGAAAATGATCCCACAAACAAAGCAAAGGAATTATACAGTACGAAATAACATAAAAACAGACTAATTTTATTCTAATAAATAGATATTAAATAGATATGGGCTTTCCACTTAAATTGTCCCCTTTTGTTTGGGAAAGATATGAGATATTGGAATCAGATTGATTTCATTCCCATTTTTGTAGTATACCAATGAGCGGAACTATTACTATTTCATCTAAGTTAAATAACCAAGGACTTTTTTTACTACAGATTCTGATAACTCGAGAAGTTTTGATTTGGTTATGATCCAAAGAGAAAAAAGAATGGAATAATCATTCCATGAAAAAATAGAGTAGAGTAACCATACCTTCTGTTTGCATAACGTGTATACACCACGCCATACAATCGAAATATCAAAATCCATGGGACGATTCATAAATTTGGAATAGATCCGCGGGGTAGCTGATGAATGAGAGAAGTTTTTGTTGAGAAATATTAAATGGGAAAGGAATTCTTCCTATGGAACTAGTGATCGGTCGTACCTGTACTGCAGTAATATGAATAACTCGCTATTCACTCAGTTTCTGGTCAATAATAAGATTATGTAGGAGAGATGGCCGAGTGGTTCAAGGCGTAGCATTGGAACTGCTATGTAGGCTTTTGTTTACCGAGGGTTCGAATCCCTCTCTTTCCGTTTCTGTTAATTCACCAATGTTATCGACCACAATGTATCAAATCAAATAACAATTGAAACCATTATTCCAGCAATAAGACCCTTATTTGATAGAAATTCTCTATTCCTAATTATTGTGGTTATAAAATAGGAAAGAGCAAAAAAGAAAAAAATCCTACTGTTGATCCATTTGTGATAGGTGAAAAAATGCGGATGGATTAAGGCCCTTAGATCTATTTAGTTCGGCGAAAAGGGGACAAAATTCTATGAACCTTTCTTTCTTAATTTTGTTAGGTTCAAGTCTGACGAGAATAATATTCTACGACTAACAACTCATTTATTTGCAAACCGATCCATTTACTATCTATTATTTGATTTACTAATCCTTTATATTGGAATGAGTCAATAGTCAAATGTTTTGGCAATTCCTCATGGACGGATGAAGCAATATAATTTTGAATCAGGCCTTTTGATCTTTGGTTATCCTTCGCAGTAATAGTATCTCGGGGTTTGCAACGATAACTTGGTATATCCACTATACGACCATTAACTAAAATATGTCTATGGTTAACCAATTGCCTGGCTCCGGGGATGGTCGAAGCCATACCCAATCGAAAGAGGATGTTATCCAAACGCATTTCAAGTAGTTGTAGTAAAACCTGACCCGTTGACCCTTTGGCTTTTCCAGCGATATGTACATATCTAAGTAATTGTCGTTCTGTCAGACCATAATGAAAACGCAATTTCTGTTTTTCTTCTAAACGAATACGATATTGTGATTTTTTCCCAGAACGCAATTGGTTTTTAAGATCACTTCCGGATCTAGGTCTTTTACTAGTTAGTCCTGGTAAAGCTCCCAGACGGCGTATTTTTTTAAAACGAGGTCCTCGGTAACGAGACATAAAGACTCCTTTTTTTTATTTTATTGAAATTTCATTTTACACAATAAATCTAAATTTAAACTGAACTAAAGGATAAACAAAGCAAAATCGACTGATGAAGTACTACAAAAAAAAATGAATTGTATCAACATCTAGATTTTTTGTATTTGTATATATATATATATAGGAAGTTGAGGCTCCGTTTGATGATTTGTTCTGTAGAGATCTAATTGCTCTAATTCATTTTTAGTAATAATTGCAAGTTACCACGACATAATAGATCGCTGATCCAGCATTTTATTTGAAGAAAAGGAGAGATTATCAATCTCGGAAAAATAGATAGAGAAAAAGCCGGCTATCGGAGTCGAACCGATGACCATCGCATTACAAATGCGATGCTCTAACCTCTGAGCTAAGCGGGCTCACATAAGAGAAAAATTGCGTAACAAATAGAAATATTGTATAGGAATTCCGGAAAATGTCGGATCTTAGCTATTAATTTCATATGAACTAAACTAATTAATAGAGTTCTATAGCTAGAAGTTCGAAGTTCTAAGCTAAGTTCCTTTTAGAAATAATTAAAATAAAAAAAGAAAATAATAAAAAAATAATAAATATAAAATATAATAAAGTAATATTAATAAATTATTAAAAAATATTTCATCAATCATAACCATAATATATGATCATATCAAATTCAATTGGGAATTCTAATTAGAATAAATAGAATTTTTCTTAAAGCTTAACTAAAGCAGTTATAGATAGTAAATTATGTTAATTTCATTATAGCGGATCGGTCCTAAGAAAAGAATAAGATAAGGATAAAGATACAATCTAAATTAGATTGAGACATTATTCTGGTTTCATTTTGAAAAGGAGGAAATAGGACGAAAAAAAAAAAAGAATGAATATCGAACGTTACAGTATTACAAATCGCACTGTAAAAATGAAAGGGAGAGATAAAATAGATATGGGATATATCTATTCATCTTGAATTGAAAATACATCAATGATAGAATTATTTCTGATTGAAATAAACAAGGTTTATCCAATAGAAATGAACTGATATAGGATGGTCAAAAAAAGAAAATAGCAGCCTTTTCGATATAGAAATCATTAGATAATGAATTCAACGGTTTCAAAAAAAGAAATAAATGAAAGAGATGGATGAAATTATAAATGTATCTTGGTCTCAAAGAAAAGGGAAAGGGGGATATGGCGAAATTGGTAGACGCTACGGACTTGATTGGATTGAGCCTTGGTATGGAAACCTGCTAAGTGGTAACTTCCAAATTCAGAGAAACCCTGGAATTAAAAATGGGCAATCCTGAGCCAAATCTTTCTTTTGGGAAAACAAGGGTATAAAACTAGAATAAAAAAGGATAGGTGCAGAGACTCAATGGAAGCCGTTC